GGGCTTTGCAATATTTGATTGATTACAATTCTGTATATTCCACTTACTAGAGAGGTTCCCAGGGAATTCATTAGAGGAATATTTCCAATAAATACGGTTTGTTCTTGCATATCTCTACCGGTTTTCCAAATTAATCCCGCGGATACATATAATTCAGAAGAGTATGTGAGTGATTCATACACAGCATCTCTTTCTTTTATCAAGGGCTCTGCCAATTGATATGTTGGCACAAATAATTGAAATTCAATTTCTTGGTCTGTATCTTCAATTTTTGGAAACTTATGAAGTTCTTCCATCAAGCCTTGATCAATGAACCTACAAAATCCGTCAAATTGTATCTGACTAAACCCTGGTATTGTATACATTCCCTCATTTCCATCCCGGAACATCTTAAGTTTTCCGTTTATCGAAAAAATCCAACTATTGGCTCACTCTTCGTTGAACCATATAGATTGATCTAGCAACGACGGAATGTATATTTTGCTCATTTGAACAACATGAAATTTTATCCAACCCCATATACATATATATATGTACTAAATACGTATGAACGGAGGAATAAAAAAAAATGTGACTCAAATTCGAATTTGCGACAGATACAAATGGAAATGAATTGATAAAACATTCCTGGAAACATAATTCTGCCACTTAGACTTATGGAGTCTTGTATAGAATATCAAAATAGATCCAATTTCTACCTTATGATATTACGATCAGATTGGGTACCATAAATGGATTCGGAATTGAATCTGTTCTCTATGAGTGAGATAAAGACAGAATAATCAGGAACCGTCTAGAGTTGACTTTGATTTTAGCACTTAATTTATTTCATCGATTCCGTTATTCAAAAAATGATTCGCAGAGAGAAAAGATATTTCTACCCATTTGTTAATTAGTAGAATACGATTGAAGTGCGTAAGAGAAGTCATATTTATTAAGTACATGCAGATATAACTATCTAGCTATCCGTATATCCCATCTTTTATCGAAGTTCCCTTGAGGCAACATAGGTCGTGCTATATCCAAATTTCGATTTTATATTCAATATATTCAATGAAAAATGCAAGCACGACGATTTCCTAATAGGAATATGTAGATAAGATACCTGACTAGGTATCCGTGTAAGAATTTCTGTTCTGGGGTTTACATATACACATAATTGTTGTTATAATTGAAATTGAAAAGGATTCATTATGGAAAAGAATTGAGACTGATTAGTCGTATATCAATTTGATCTCCTTATGTCATTAAGGAAACCAAATTGGAGATCAAAATCCAAGAACCATTCATGAATTCACAGTCATTAATGCTTCCAATTTGCTCTGAATTTTGGATTCTGTGACTGGAAATCCATTTTTATCTTTCAATAGAAAAAAAGGGGAAAGCTTTTATTTAGGTGTTGTGTGTTTTGAAATACAATCAATCTAAGAGAACAACAGGATCCAATCAAAAAAAAGAAATGGTTCAGCAATTCCCCAGAATATTTCCATCTATATCTATTTTGTATCGTTTTGGCGGCATGGCCGAGTGGTAAGGCGGGGGACTGCAAATCCTTTCTCCCCAGTTCAAATCCGGGTGTCGCCTGATTAACAAAAGACTCGGAATTTCTTACCCTACTAAACTAATAGAACTCACAAAATTCTTGCCTGGCAGAAGCAGAGGTAAGGGGCGGGGACTGTCGATACCCAATTTTAAGAATCGGGGGGTTGACTTTCCATTATTTCTTCAAAAATCGGGGTGTGACCCAAACCTGTACCATACCAATATGAATTACCAATATAAATAAAGAAATACTCACTTAATTACGGATTCCTGATGCGTTCAGGCCATTGATTTGATTTATCAATCGAATCAAATCCATAGTAAGATTCAATTGTGAGATTCAGAACTACGAAAGTCAGGGACCGTAAATCCGTGTATCCAAAGGAAGGTTCCTAAGAGACTGTAAATCCTTGCTCCTAGGATCCAAGAAGGGGTTATAGGAAGGACTATAAATACTTCCTAATTACCTTACCCTACTAGTGTTTACTGACTGAGTCTTGAAGTAGATTGGGTAGGCTGGTGGGGAATCCAATTAGGAGTTGTGGAAAGAACTGAAGATACTTTGTATCCATACAAACTCATGAGAGTCTCTGAGTGCTCAGGTTTTCAATTAATATTGTATGGGTGATTGGCTTTTATAGAATAAAAGTGGAAAAAAGTGCTTTCATTGGGGTAACCCCGCCAAGAATGTAATAGGGTGTCTTCAAATTGTTTCACATTTCACAGAAGTAGAGACAGTAAGGCTTAGATGGGAAATTAGGAGTATGTGATAGATAGTTATATATCTTGATGGTATATTTTTTTTTCTGCTTTTTGTTTATGAAAGGCAACAATAGGTCTTACTATTCCTACATATTATTCCATTAGTCACATTCCCTTGAGACTTCCAAGGGGCAACTGTGTATCTTGCTTGTACTTAGTGCTTTCCGATTCCACCAGAAATCATATAGGGACTTGT